ATGGCAGTTCCAAAAAAACGTACTTCTATGTCAAAAAAACGTATTCGTAGAAATATTTGGAAGAAAAAAGGATATTTAGTTGCAGTAAAAACTTTTTCCTTAGCGAAATCGGTTTCCACCGGGCATTCAAAAAGTTTTTTTGTGCGACAAACAAATAATAAAGTCTTAGAATAATCTCAATTGATATAGCCTAAAGAACCTCAATTTTGTAAGATGAATGTTAACTAATGTATTTTTCTGTATTGAATTTCTCAATATTACTTAGAACTCACTGCTGTGATATATAGAATAAGAGTTTTTTGTATATTGGGTTCTAAGTATTATTTTTTTCCCTATCGCAATTGTACTTTTCACAATAGAAAAGTACAATTGTGATAGAGATTGAAACTCTTTTGTTATATGCCTATCCCAAAACTTAATTGGTTTTGTAAGTGGTATTATAAATTATAAATTATATGCACAATAAAGAATATTAATACTTTAATTTAAATATACTAAGGTATCGAAATCATTAGAAAAATAACAAATTATTTGTATTTAATGATGAAATTGTGATAGATATGAAATCCTAGTTATTTGATTTTGTTCATTGAAAAAAAAAACTCAATCTTTTTCATTTGAATCCATGAAATCGGATAAATGAAAAACAAATCATAAAAAAATAGAGAAAAAAAGACAATTCTTAGTTTTATACCTCAACCGAGAAAAAACTATGGAGTTCCAACTGTTTGGAGAAAACTTAGTTTCTAGTACATGAAAGTTGATTGTTAAAAAACCCACGACGATACTACCTAGGTAGGTATTTTATTGAAGATTCAAATATTTAAACCACAAACCAGTCTTTATTCATTGATTCTAATTAATGTTTCCTAAACTATATTGAATCCTTGAATCTCGACGATTCAACATGAATTGACTATTATTATTTCAAGTAAGCCGCCGTGGTGAAATCGGTAGACACGCTGCTCTTAGGAAGCAGTGCTAAAGCATCTCGGTTCGAGTCCGAGTGGCGGCATCTTCTAAAAGAGATACAATAGATCCTAAAATGTATTCAATTCGCGATTTCCAATTCTGTAATGGGACTCCTTTTATGATATTTGCGACTTTAGAACATATATTAACTCATATCTCTTTTTCGATCATTTCAATTGTGATTATGATTCATTTGATGACCTTATTAGTCCACAAAATTGTAGGATTACGTGATTCATCAGAAAAAGGGATGATAGCTACCTTTTTCTCTATAACAGGATTATTAGTTTCTCGTTGGATTTCTTCGGGACATTTTCCATTAAGTAATTTATACGAGTCATTAATCTTCCTTTCGTGTAGTTTCTTCATTATTCATATGATTCCCAAGATACGTAACCTTAAAAACGATTTAAGCACAATAATTGCACCAAGTACCATTTTTACTCAAGGCTTTGCCATGTCGGGTCTTTCAACTGAAATGCATCAATCCGCAATATTAGTACCTGCTCTACAATCTCAGTGGTTAATGATGCACGTAAGTATGATGTTATTGAGCTATGCAGCTCTTTTATGCGGATCATTATTATCAGTCGCTCTTCTAGTCATTACATTTCGAAAAAACATCAAAATTTTTTGTAAAAGCAATAATTTATTAATTAAGTCATTTTTCTTTGGTGAGATTGAATATTTGAATGAAAAAAGAAGTGTTTTTAAAAACACTTCTTTTCCTTCATTTCGAAATTATTACAAATATCAATTAACTGAGCGTTTGGATTATTGGAGTTATCGTGTCATTAGTCTAGGGTTTACCTTTTTAACCATAGGTATTCTTTGTGGAGCAGTATGGGCTAATGAGGCATGGGGATCCTATTGGAATTGGGACCCCAAGGAAACTTGGGCATTTATTACTTGGACCGTATTCGCGATTTATTTACATACTAGAACAAATATAAATTGGAAAGGTACGAATTCGGCACTTGTAGCTTCTATAGGATTTATTATAATTTGGATATGCTATTTTGGGATCAATCTATTAGGAATAGGTCTACATAGTTATGGTTCATTCACATAAAGATCTAATTGAATAAACTACATGAAGAATACATAAGATAAAAACATCATCCCATATATAACGAAAGTTTGTTTTTATGAGTTTTTGAGAACCGTTTGAATCAAGGAATCATTCAAATTTAAATGGTTCTCAAAAACTCGAGATGTATCTAATTACAATTCTTATTCATTTTATTTCTTTTTTCATTATACAGTACAGCAAACGATTTTCAAAATATTAAATTCAAAGAATTATAAGACTTTCCTTCCGTTTCATTAATGAAACACTATCTATGATAATAATTGGATAAGATAGCGTGTACCTTGTTAACTGATAACGAGAGAACAAAATCGGGATAAATACCAATACTTATTACGGGTAGAAAGATACAGATTGAAAGAAATAGTTCTCGTAGTCCAGAATCCCAAAAATTAGAGTTTGGAATATTAAATAACTTGTATCCATAAAACATCTGACGTAACATAGATAATAAATAAATAGGAGTTAATATCATTCCAATTGCCATTACAAAAGTAATTAGCATTTTTGACATTAAAAGATATTTTGTACTAGTAATTAGTCCAAAAAATACTACAAATTCCGCAACAAAACCACTCATTCCTGGCAATGCAAGAGAAGCCATCGAGAAGCTACTGAACATGGTAAATGTTTTTGGCATTGGGATAGATATCCCTCCCATTTCTTCGAGATAAACAAGACGTGTTCTATCACAACTCGTTCCCGCCAAGAAAAAAAGTGCAGCACCAATAAATCCATGAGAGAGCATTTGTAAAATAGCTCCATTGAGTCCCATGTCGGTTATAGAACCAATTCCTATAATTGTGAAACCCATGTGAGATACAGAGGAATAGGCTATTCTCTTTTTTAAATTACGTTGACCAAGAGAAGTTGAAGCTGCATAGATTATTTGCATTGTTCCTATTATCACCAACCAAGGAGAAAATATAGAATGAGCGTGGGGTAGTAATTCCATATTGATCCGAATCAATCCATATGCGCCCATTTTTAATAGGATTCCAGCTAAAAGCATACATGTACTGTAATGTGCTTCTCCATGGGTATCAGGTAACCATGTATGTAGGGGTATAATCGGCAATTTGACAGCATAAGCAATAAGGAAGCCAAAATAGAATATTATTTCCAATGCCACAGGATATGATTGATTAATTAATCTTTCAAAATCTAATGTTGGTTCATTGGAACCATATAAACCCATACCTAGAACTCCTATTAAGAAAAAAATGGAACCCCCTGCAGTGTACAAAATAAACTTGGTAGCCGAGTAAAGACGTTTCTTTCCCCCCCACATGGATAAAAGTAAGTAAACAGGAATTAATTCTAACTCCCACATGATGAAAAAAAGTAAAAAGTCTCGAGAGGAAAATAATCCTATTTGACCGCTGTACATTGCTAACATCAGGAAATAGAACAACCGCGAATTTCGAGTAATTGGCCAAGCTGCTAAAGTTGCTAAAGTAGTGATAAATCCTGTCAGTAAAATGGGTCCTACGGAAAGTCCATCGATTCCTAGTCTCCAGTGGAAATCAAAAACATCTATCCATTTAGAATCTTCCTTCAATTGCATTAATGGATCATCCAATTGGAAATGATAACAGAATGCATAAGTCGTTAGAAGGAGTTCTAATAAGCATATACATATAGTATACCACCTAAACATCTTATTCCCTCTATGAGGGAAAAAGAAAATTGAGGAACCCGCGAATATCGGTAAAACAACAAGTATTGTTAACCAAGGAAAATAACTCGTGATAAAGACAAGATACATTTTGACCAGAAAAGCCCGTCCTCAAAATAATATATTTTGTCGAGCACGGGCTTTTGTCGGTAAAGAGGAATCACAAATGATTCAAGTGGAGTTTTTTGTAACGTATCAATAAGATAGAGCCATGCTGCGAGTTGTTTCAGGCCCTAAATAAACACGGACACTCAAAAAATCTGTTGGGCAGGCAGATTCACATCTCTTACAACCTACACAGTCCTCGGTTCTTGGCGCGGAAGCTATTTGCTTGGCTTTACATCCGTCCCAAGGTATCATTTCCAATACATCTGTGGGGCAAGCTCGTACACATTGAGTACACCCTATACATGTATCATAAATTTTTACTGAATGTGACATTGGATCTATAAATTACAGTTTTGAACATAAAAGATTTTCGATCTGGTCAAATCAAATTAGTAGTAAATGAATCATATATTATATATTGTAATATTGTAGACACCAGACGAAACAGTGGTTTATTAAAAACAATCAATATATTTCTTAAATCAATCTGTTTATGAGAAAAGGTCAAGACACTTTGATTTTCGTTTCAACAATTATGATGATACGAGTTGCACATGCGAATTAAAATTAATTGGCCAACAAATCGGTCATCATTATTTCAATATAAATATAAAAATGCAATTCAATAAAATGGAATTGCATTCAAATTCAATAAAAAATAGTATTTCAATTCTATTAAATATTTTTATGTGTCTTTATTTAAATTATCTATGATGATTATCACTAATTATTCAACAAATTCGATTGATTAATACGAGTTGATTTTCTGTTACGATGGATCGACGAAACAATAGCAAGTCCAATAGCTGCTTCAGCAGCTGCAATGGCTATAACAAAGATTGAGAAAATGTCTCCTTTTAATTGGCGACTATCAAATATATCAGAAAATGTTACAAGATTGATATTAACCGAATTTAGTATAAGCTCAAGACACATAAGCGCTCTAACCATGTTTCGACTTGTGATCAATCCATAGATACCGATAGAAAATAAATAAACACTCAAAAAAAGGACATGCTCAAACATCATTGACTAACTCCTTATCAATCTCGATTCATTTCAATATGAACAACAATTCAACTGATTCAATTGATTAGAATAGAACAATTACACAACAAAAGAAGATATTGACGGTAGATAGATTTAACTAAAAATTTCTATTTATTTATTTAGAATTTAGTTAGAATTCTAAGAATTGGGAATCATTATAAGTTAAGTATTTTTATTGCTTATTGTCGAGCCATAGTAATTGCACCTATCAAGGAAACTAAAAGAATTATTGAAATGAGTTCAAATGGAAGATAAAAATCTGTTGATAAATGAATCCCAATTTGTTGAACGTTATTTATTAGGTCCTGTTCCATAATCTGGTTTGACCTTGCAGTCCAAATAATTCCGTACCATGACGTATCTGGGATAGTAGTAATTAGTGAAAAAAGAATAGTTGTACAAACCATCAAAGTGACCCCATCTCCAATGGTCCAAAAATAGAAATTATTGGAATATTCTGAACCATTCATGAACATTACAGCAAATATGATCAAGATATTTATGGCTCCCACATAAATAAGGAGCTGTGCGGCAGCTACAAAATAGGAGTTCGATGAAATATAGAATAAGGATATACAAATAAGAACCAATCCCAATGAAAAGGCAGAATAAATTGGATTGGTAAATAATACTACCCCCAGACCCCCTAATACAAGAATTGACCCCAGAAATACAACAAGAATATCATGTATTGGTCCAGGTAAATCCATTATGTATAAAATACAAAATAAATAACTTTAACTATTTCATGACCTTACTTTAACTTTACTAAATAAATGGTCCAGGAAAGGAAAAGGGGTTACCCTATTTTTGTTTTCTTGTATATAATATTGTATATGATACATTTATAATTGAATTGAATTTGAATATGGATTAATGTAGATATAGATAAAATTATCGGGCCAACCCTACTTTATTTATATTTATCCGAAAGAAAAAAAAGAAAAAGTAGTTGAAATTTGCTATTTTGAAATCATCACGAAAAATATATTTTTAGTTTAAATCAAAGAGTGATTCTCAACAATCATTAGTTTTTATTTGTAGTTACTGACTACCCAAAATAAAAAGCTTGGATCCTTTATATCAAAACAAAATCTTAGTAATCGGTAATTGTTCTTGAATCAAAGGGTTTATCTTTGTCTATTTTTATTTGAGTCGAATTCATAACTGTTTGAATTGTGTAATCTCCAATTATTGAGATTGGTAATCGACCCAAAGCAATTTGATTATAATTCAATTCGTGACGATCATAAGTAGAAAGTTCATATTCTTCAGTCATTGATAAACAATTTGTTGGACAATACTCGACACAGTTACCACAAAATATACAAACCCCGAAATCTATACTATAATTAAGTAATTGTTTCTTTTTAATATCTCTTTCAAATCTCCAATCAACAACGGGTAGATCTATCGGGCATACACGAACACATACTTCACAAGCAATACATTTATCAAATTCAAAGTGGATTCGACCCCGGAAACGCTCTGATGTGATCGATTTTTCATAAGGATATTGAATAGTTACAGGTAAACGATTTGTGTGGGATAAGGTAATTATGAAACTTTGACCAATGTACCTTGCAGCTCGTATTGTTTGTTGACCATAATTCATGGACCCAATTACCATAGGGAACATATTGTAGATATACATGAAAAATTTGACCTTTCTTTCTCTTGTTTGATAGAGATTATGAATCTAAAATAGTGTTATCGTATTCTCTTATTTATAATGAAATAAGTTGGGAAGAAGTTGTTAATAACAGATTACCTAGAGAAATAGGTAAAAGAAATTTCCATCCAAGATTTAATAACTGGTCCATTCTCATTCTAGGTAAAGTCCATCTTGTTGTGATAGAAATGAAGAGAAACAAATAAGCTTTAGTTAATGTAATAAGGATACCCATTGTCATTCCAAAAATGCCGGCGATTTTTTTTATTCCGAAAAGCTCAGAAATGGATATATACGGAATAGGTAAATTCCACCCACCTAAGTAAAGAACTGTTACAAATAATGAAGAAACTAATAAATTTAGGTAAGAAGCAAGATAAAATAAACCGTATTTGATACCCGAATACTCGGTTTGATAACCTGCTACTAATTCCTCCTCCGCTTCTGGTAAATCAAAGGGCAATCTCTCACATTCGGCTAGAGAAGAAATTAGAAAAACAATAAATCCTATAGGCTGACGCCACAGATTCCACCCCCAAAAACCATATTTTGACTGTGCTTCAACTATATCAACTGTACTTGAACTGTTAGATAATCATAGTCGATAATAACATCACTGCTCCCATCGCTATTTCAAAACCGTACGTGAGACCTCAGCTTCATACGGCTCCTCGATGGCCACAAAAAAAATGTAAGGACGGGTTCGGTATTATCACCATCTTTGGATGGATAGAATAAAGATACATCGGAAAGTCCCAAATTAGACCAATGGAATTCTGTCTGCTAGAATAAGAAAAAAAGTGCTTCCGAATTGATCTCATCCTTTACAATAAAAATTTCTCTTTGTTCGGTAATAACTTAATATTTCAATAAAATACTCCTTATATCAATCAATACAAAATAAAAAGAATTAGTCATTAGTTCATGAATCGTGATAAGAATTCGATATGTATGAATATGGATAGAGAAAAGAATAAATAAGGATCCCCCTTTTTTATTATTCATTCAATTACTGCATTCCATTTCTTTTTTCCTGTTCTTCTGTCTCAGAGGAGGATACTCAAAAATAAAATAAAGAATTAATTCGTTCTTGATAGTCATTTCTTTAACCAGTGAATAGGAGCATACTCTAGATCGGAATCGTAGGGAAGTACTACTTGATCATTTCTACCAATTTCAAGTCCTTATTATGATTCGTTTTATGAAGAAATACCTCTTTTTTGATACCTTACATTATCTCCATTACTAATCCTTTGTGTACCTTGGTGTTCCTAACCGTCCACTGACTTTTGATTGATCCCCGGTATAGTAATACATACGAGACAGTAGTAGAAACTCCATACAGTTGATCTTTTGTTTGCGCCCGCTTCAAGATATGATGACTAATCAAAAAATCTTAATCTTGGGGTAAGCAGTTTACACTGCTTATTTTTACTTCAACTTTATTCTTGTACATAGGGAATGAGATTGTTTCTTCTTACTACAAATTTGGAAGCTGTTTAGTTTCACTCATATAACTATCTGGTTTAACTCATCAACCCGAATGCTGAATAAAAAAAATGAAAACATCTATTCAATACATTGAACCTCTTTCTTTTTTCTTTTATTTCTAGAAGAGAGGTTCAAAGTTCATATTCCAACGAATCACACGTAGAGATATTGATAACACACATAGAGTTAATGGTATTTCATAACTAATAGATTGAGCAGCAGCTCGTAGACCACCTAAAAAGGAATATTTATTATTCGATCCATATCCTGACATAAGAAGCCCAATAGGAGCAATACTAGAAATGGCGATCCATAAAAAAACACCTATACTGAGATCGGCTAAAACAAGACGATACCCAAAAGGAATTACTAAATAACTTAGTAGAATTGATATAACCGCTATAGACGGTCCCACACTAAACAAACGAATATCTCCTCGAGATGGGAGGAGGTCCTCTTTAAAAAGTAGTTTAGTCCCATCCGCTATAGCTTGAAGAATTCCCAACGGGCCAGCATATTCAGGCCCAATACGTTGTTGTATCGCTGCAGATATTTCTCTTTCTAACCACACAATTACTAGTACCCCCATTGTTATTCCCAATATAAGGGTCAAAATGGGTACAATCCATATTAGCCCATACACTTCTTTTAAAAATTCCGATGTAGAAAAAGAATTGATAGTTTGTACTTCTGTCGTATCAATTATCATTTCAACGATCAACTTCTCCCATAATGATATCTATACTACCCAATATCGTCATGATATCAGCCAATTTCATTCTTTTAACTAGCTGAGGAAGAATTTGCAAATTGATAAAACCGGGTGGACGAATTTTCCATCTCCAGGGGAAAACACTATTATCTCCTATCAAATAAATTCCCAATTCTCCTTTTGGGGCTTCCACTCTCACATAAAGTTCTTGTTTTGACAATTCTAAATTGGGTGAAGGTTTTTTACTAATAAATCTATATTCAAAATCATTCCATTCGGAATTCTTTGCTCTATCAAAGCGTCGCACTTCTAAATTTTCATAAGGTCCTCCAGGAATTCCTTCTAGAGCCTGTTGAATAATTTTTATGGATTCCTTCATTTCACCGATTCGTACTAAATAACGAGCTAATGAATCTCCTTCTTTTTGCCATTGGACTTCCCAATCGAATTCATTGTAACACTCATAATGATCAACTTTACGAAGATCCCATTGGATTCCAGAAGCTCGTAACATCGGTCCTGATAAACCCCAATTTACAGCTTCTTCTCCACCAATAATGCCCATTCCTTCAACTCGTTCCAAAAAAATGGGATTCCGCGTAATAAGTTTTTGATATTCAACAACTCCTGTTAAAGAATAATCGCAGAAATCCAAACATTTATCTATCCACCCATAAGGTAGATCAGCAGCTACTCCTCCAATACGGAAATAATTATGCATCATTCGCATACCTGTGGCGGCTTCGAATAGATCATATATCAATTCCCTTTCTCTGAAAATATAGAAAAAGGGAGTCTGTGCACCGATATCCGCCATAAAAGGTCCAAGCCATAACAAATGAGAAGCTATACGGCTCAATTCCAGCATAATTACTCTGATATAGCTAGCTCTTTGAGGTACTTGAACATTTTCCAATTGTTCTGGCGCATTTACGGTTATTGCCTCTGTGAACATAGTAGCTAAATAATCCCATCGTGTTACATAAGGTAGATATTGTATAATTGTTCGATTTTCCGCTATCTTTTCCATTCCTCTGTGTAAATAGCCCAATATGGGCTCACAGTCAATAACATCTTCACCATCGAGAGTAACGATTAGTCGGAGAACACCATGCATTGATGGGTGGTGAGGCCCCATATTGACTATCATGAGATCTTTTCTTGTAACCGGTACTGTCATATCTTTTCTTCCTTAATTCATTATTCTATGAATTCCTCAAAACGAGACTCATCAAAACGAAAAATTGAATACTACTAAAAAAAATTCAAACGATTAAATTAACGAGTTTTTGGCTCTCGAATATCCAACTGACCAATTAATTTCTTATAACGTACTCTATTTTTCTTTGACAAATAAGCCAGCAACCGTTGACGTTTTCCTAGAATTTTTCGTAGACCCCTTTGTGATAAAAAATCTTTTTTGTGCAATTCCAAATGTGAAGTAAGTCTCCGTATCTTATTGGTGAAACTGAATACTTGAAATTCAACAGAACCTTTGTTTTCTTCTTTTTCTTCTTGTGGAATAATGGAAATGAATGAATTTTTGACCATAAAAAATTTTTCTATCCTTTTTCTTTCTTTTTCATGGATTTTTCCGATCAGGAAAAATAAAAAAAAAAGAATTATGCCAGCTATTTTAATCTAGTACACACATCTAGTACACACAAAAATTTGGATTTATTCATATACTACTTCTTTATTTTATCCAAATCAAATTTTCAATTTGATTTGGATAGAAAGGGATAATATGTTTCCGCATTAACGAAAGAAAAGAATTTATTTCTATCTAAAAGGATTCCCCTAATTTATTTATTCCTATATCCAATTGAATGGATACACCATTCAATCTGTATCATTTACCAAAATATAACATAGCATATGCATACATCTTTCGGCTTTCATATACCGAAAATGTCACGGAATATAGATATATATATGATATAGGAAATATACTATTAAATTAAATAATTCTAAATCGTGGATACATATGTATCCTTGACATACTGAAACGACTGCCATTATTGGTATCAAACCAATAGCGATTCATACAAGCTAAATCTTCTAATCGGTAATTGGGCCAAAGAACAAATTTGCATTTAATGAATTTATTTGTATCCGTATTAAGATGCTTGTCCTCACCCAAAAATTTTCCAGAGTTTCTTATGTTGTTTTCATTGCAAAATAATGGATTTCTATTTCTATCCGTAACATTCCAATTATGGGAATTGAAACAAATTAACATTCTCAATTCTCTGCGACGTCTAGGAGATAGAATATTTTCGGGAACAAGGAAATCATAATAATTTGTGTCCCCATTCACAAGCATATTCCCATATTGTACAATGGGTTTATCCAAATTCCTCTTATCAATATATCTTTTTTTTATGCATTTTCTATTAGTTTGGTGTTTATTGTTCTCGACCAATGAAATACTTATAGTTTGATATATAATCAATTTTCCATCCCTTTTTATAGATAGACGAATTGGTTCGATAATTAATATTCCTTTTTTTATCAATTCTGTAAGAGCTAGATCTTTCTGAATTAGCATTACATCCAGATGCATCTCTCCTCTTTGAATCGAGGATATAGCAATTTCTTTTGGATTTATCAGTCTAAGTAAGAGACAATATACCTTGATATTATTGATCATTCTTTGGTTCAAGGAGTCATCCCATCTTAATTGAAAAAGGAAATATTTTTTCAGGAAGAAATCTAGTTCTGCTTCCTTGTTTTTCTTGGATTGTTTTTTCTTCTTACCTTTTTTAATGGTAATGTCTGATCTCACATAATTCTCTTCAATATCTTTTTTTTTTTTTTCTTTTCGTAGATCTGATACAAGATTTACTTGGTCCTGTTGCTCATTTTTTTGTTGGTTGGAATTTTCTAATTTCTGAAGATTATTTTTTCTATTTATATTGATGTTTTTATTTTGACTTTTATTTTTATAAAAATAAAAGTCAAAAAGAAGTAATTTGATTGGTATAATCCATGGTTTAATCTTATATGCATCAAAAAGTAAGACAAATTCTGGGAAGAACCAAGATTCTAGATTTGATATGGTATGATAAATTCTTTCTTGATTCATTCCCATCCAATTTAAAAAAATACTTTTTTGATTGGATGGGTTGATTTCTTGATGAATCGTAAGAGAAAAAATATCTTTTTTTTTCAATTTGTTGTTGATTTTTTTTTCAGTCTTAGTATTTTTATCAATTTTGGTACCGATATGTGTATTGGTCCAGGTCTCAATATCGATATTTTTTCTAAGACAAAAGTGGAGAATTCGACAATCAAAATATTTTCTATCTAGATTTTTATGCGTATCAATAATATATCCTTCTTCTAGATAATCACTAATAGCTGTACTTACCAATACATAAAATGATTCGGATTTTGGTTTATTGAAATTATATGGAATTTTGTGAACCCCGTTTACTTGTAATCTTGACCCATAAATATCAAAATCCTCTTTATCCCCATAGTTCATATATTTATGTGATAAAAGATCATATCTGTAGTGTTTTTTCCATTTTTCTTTTTGATTTGTCAATGAATCCGCTTTAATTGAGTCCTTATTTTGAATCCTATAACGTTGATTGATTCTATTTCGCCATTTTTGCGGTACTAATCGCGACCATTTGGTTTGAGATAAATTGTATTGATAATGCCCCTTTAACCAGTTTTTCCATTCAATCATTCCAGACTTATGAATTTTCTTATGTCTTGAATTGTAATCAAATATTCCTCGTGTCATACAATAATCCTTGATTTTATCCTTAATAAAAGGATAAGTCCCCTGATATTGAAGTAGAGATTTCAATTGATACTTGTTAAGTAATTGGGTTTGTGATAATTTGTAAAATACATATGCTTGGGACAAGGAGGATAAGTCATAATACATTTTTGTACTATTACTAATATTAGTATTCGAAAAGGACTTTTTTATAGTGGAAAAAAAGTTCATTGTATTTTGATCTCTTTCATCAATTCCTTCCTGATTTGTTTGATCGTTGTAAACGGATTTATTGATTATTTTTTTTGTTGATTCAAAGAAAAGTTGGAAATAGATCCTGTGAATGGTAATCATACATAGCAAGATATCTATATATATATTTTCAATCAGAGATTTCATAAAATAATGTGATTTACGTATTAATCGTATATTTATTCTTTGGAATATCTGCCAAATATGTTTCTGTGATTTCGATCTTTTATCATCACAAGTTAGAATTATTTTTTTCTTGTCTTTTGTGATTCGTTCTATTTGATTCCTGATTGTGATTGTTCTATCAGAAAGATCTTTCATCTTTTTTTCTATGAGTGAATAATTTGTCCAATTCATGGATTGGATTTGAATGGTTGATTTGTGAATAATCTTATTATTTATTTCGGAATCTTTTCCATTTTCAGCCGTTTCATATACTTTCACCTTGCTCAATTCAAATAAGAATATTGGGTTTACTTTTTGAATTTCCTTCATTATTCGTTTTAGAACTAGAAGTATTTTAATGATCCATCTTGTTTTTTCTTTTGAAACTTTTAGAAGTAGAAAGAAATCCTTTTTAACTTTTCTAACTTTTTTTTGAAGTTCTTTATAAATGGGTTCAAAAAAGGAAGGTCGTTTTCGGGGATTCCCAAAAGGGAATTCCGCTTCCATTCCCCAAACCGTTAAAAAACAAAAATTGTCTTTTTTGCCTTTTTTTTTTATTTGATCCCTAGGATGAGATCGTATTTTAGATCTTCGCCAAGGTTTCAAACAGAAAGGAAATAGAATCTTTATCTGAATACCGTCTGTTAACCAATCTTTGGGAAATTCTGTTTCTGATAATTGAACACCATTATAAGTGCATTTAACATGCATTTCTCTATTCCACTCCTTCAAATCCTCATACCATTCGGGGAATTGGAATAATAACATACGGCCAATATTTTTAGCAATTATCAATGAAGGCAATACAATGTATTTTCTAAGAAAAGATTGGGTTACTAACATCAAACCTCTTATTGCTTGAGCAAATATAATGCTATCCCAAGTTTCTGATATTACTATACGCTCATTTTCCTCTTTTTTTTCTTCGTTTTTTTTCTCTTTTTCCCTTGTCTCTTCCTCCTCAAAATAAAAATGTGAAATTTTCAATTCTGGTTCTCTCCCCACCGAATTCCTAAAAATGAGATTCATCATTTCAGAGATATAAAAAGAAGAAAAAAAAAATGTTTTGTCTATTCGATCCAAAAAAAGTGGAGAATGCACATTTGCTTGAAACATTTCCCAAATAACCGTTTTACGTCTTTGAGCACGCATGGATCCTTTGATTATATCCCGACGAAAATCCGATTGTTGCGAGTAACGTATCAAAGCCACCTCTTCTGCTTGATCACTATTATTAGTATTATTTGTAGTTGTAATAGGGTTGGTATTCTGATTGTTATCAGTATAAATTACTACGCGTTTGGCTTTTCTTGAACGAATTTCATGATCTTCCTTAGATTCTTCCTCATTTTCTTCCTCCTGTTCTTCCAAATCATCAGTTAATTTGTATGACCACCGAGGAACCCTTTTATGGATTTCTTCTATTCCAATAGATTTATTTCTAATTATTGTTTCATCGTTTGGATCAGTTGTAATTACATCGAATACCCATTTTAAAGCTTTTGTTTGATTTTCAAAATCAATTCTTGTTTGCTCTCTCAATAAAGAATATTTTTGAAAATGCAAAACGGGTGCAGGCTCAAAAGGAAATTCTTTGATTGAGGTTAAGGAATTACCAATATAATTCAGTAATGATTCCCTATCAAGCGGATTCTTTTGATGTTCAAATTTTCTGGAATAATTAGAATTATTAGGAAGTAGCCCATAAATCTTATTTATCCAATTGATTTCTATGGAATCCTCCGTATCTGTAGAAGTGATTAAATCATTCATGATCATATGTGAATAGAATTTTTTTATTGTTCCACGATATGGTCCCCTCAAAAAGGGGTCATACGTTTTGGGCAAGTATTTTTGTTCGTTTTCATCATTGCATAATCTGGTCCTTTTTTCGAGCATATCTAGAGCAAGAAATCCCTTTTCTTTTTCTAGAGCTTTTGTTCGACTTATTAATTCATTGTTCAAGTTGTACTTTTTTTGCTCATTGGTATAAACCCAATAATGATACTGATCCACATGGGATAATTTTTCTGTCGTGTACAAAGACATTTTTCGTTCTATCATTTCCGAAAAA